GGTGAATTAGAGAATAGACAGAGGTCCGTTGGCATTTCAGCCTTTCTTCTCCTTTCAGGGCCTATCCGAAAGAGAATCCAGTACCTCTTGGTCCTGAATATCAGAATAGGACGAACGAACCGGCCTCCGCGGATATCTTTGCTTCGGAACAAAACCCTGCAATCAAATAGATTGTCCCAAGGGCGCCATATTCTAGGAGCCCAAGTTATGCTATTGAAAATTCGTTCCTCTAGCAGTTCCGGTTTGACCATTCCGTTCCCTTTTTCAAACTCCACTTCTTTTCATATAGCAATCCCTGATCAAAGAGAGAACAATATCCATTTCAAAACATTTCTAACGGATTCCTTGGTTCGGACCGACGAAGTAATGGCACTCGATTATTATCAACCTGACTGCAATCTTTTTCTGTCGGTAAGGATTGCACCAGAGCACCTTCTACTTCTAATAGGCCATGAACTATAGATAGAGAAGAATCATTCTGAGCGAGTCCATAAGAAGCGACCCACTTTTTTTCATCGGTTCCGGGGGAAGACCAAAGATCTTGCGCGACCGGTCCGCCAGAAAAACTCAAAAGAGAAAGAAGTCTCGTTAATCTCTTCATGCTCGTTCCAAGTTCGAAGTACCCTTTGGCCAAAGAAAAACCCGCTTCCTGACACGATTGCCTCTTTATCTTTATATAGATAGATTCTATGGGGTTATTACTTAGAAGTCTATTTTGTACAAGAGCCCCTCCTATCTGATAGAAAAGGGTCCCATGATCCCGAGCCGGTCTTACCTTGGCTCGCAAACCCCAAGTTTGTCTATGAAGAGCCAATCTAATTGTATTAGTTTCTATAATGGATTTCTTATGTGGAATACTAATGGATAGGGCCTCGTTGCTAAGTGCTACAAGATCTAGTGCACTGGAACTCGTGGTTATGGACCCGAATCCTTTAGTATGGAACATTGTCTTTTCCAAGTAAAAACCCCTAGTATATGAAAGAATGAAAAGGTGCTTTCGTTCTTGTGGAATAAGAAGCCCTCGTACCTTAATGAAAGGAAAATAGGAATTTTTCGTTAGGTATTTGACCAAATAGGATCGTCCAGTTCCTATAGAACCTATCACTAAAATACCCGATAGGGCTAAGCGGAACGAAAAGGGTTTTCCATGAGATGGTAAATGAAAACGATTAGCCCCACACGAGGTTTGGGAATAAGTGATTGTCTGATAATGAGCAAGGAATATACGTCTTTCTGCTAAAGAGGATCTATTAAACTCATAATTCATTAGATCCTTGTTATCAATGTCAACTAGGTATCATAAGTAAATGGATCCCGGTTGTTCAATCCTTTGATAACCAAGGTCATTCTTTGCTAAAGAGAAATGATCACTATGAGTCAGACTCAATAGAATTGGATCCATTCCAAATAGCGAGAATTAGGATTCTTGATCCCTCTCAATCTCTCTTTCAATTCGAGGATCCAGAGAGGTGTTTTCATAGTCATCTCCGAATATTTGCCATCTCCGAATATTTTCGATTTCATTTTTCTATGATATGTCTTTCTATATGAAAATTGGTTATTTACGATGTACGATGATCCCTGTTAAGCATCCATGGCTGAATGGTTAAAGCGCCCAACTCATAATTGGTAAATTTGCGGGTTCAATTCCTGCTGGATGCACGCGAACGGGAACGTTCCATAAGTCTATTGGAACTGGCTCTCTATCCATGGAATCTCATCCATCATCCATACATAACGAATTGGTATGGTATATTCATACCATAACATAAGAACAATAAGAACTCGAATTCTTATCGATACTGGAACTCAGAGCATAGGAGGGAAAGTCGATTTATGGATGGAATCAAATACGCAGTATTTACAGAAAAAAGTCTTCGTTTATTGGGAAAGAATCAATATACTTTTAATGTCGAATCGGGATTCACTAAGACAGAAATAAAGCATTGGGTCGAACTCTTCTTTGGTGTTAAGGTAGTAGCTGTGAATAGCCATCGACTACCCGGAAAGGGTAGAAGAATGGGACCTATTCTGGGACATACAATGCATTACAGACGTATGATCATTACCCTTCAACCGGGTTATTCTATTCCACTTCTAGATAGAGAAAAAAACTAAAGGAGAATACTTAATAATACGGCGAAACATTTATACAAAACACCTATCCCGAGCACACGCAAGGGAACCGTAGACAGGCAAGTGAAATCCAATCCACGAAATAATTTGATCCATGGACGGCACCGTTGTGGTAAAGGTCGTAATTCCAGAGGAATCATTACCGCAAGGCATAGAGGGGGAGGTCATAAGCGCCTATACCGTAAAATCGATTTTCGACGGAATCAAAAAGACATATCTGGTAGAATCGTAACCATAGAATACGACCCTAATCGAAATGCATACATTTGTCTCATACACTATGGGGATGGTGAGAAGAGATATATTTTACATCCCAGAGGGGCTATAATTGGAGATACTATTGTTTCTGGTACAAAAGTTCCTATATCAATGGGAAATGCCCTACCTTTGAGTGCGGTTTGAACTATTGATTTACGTAATTGGAAGTAACCAATTAGGTTTACGACGAAACCTAGAAATCGATCACTGATCCAATTTGACTACCTCTACGGGATAGACCTCAACAGAAAACTGTTGAGTAACGGCAGCAAGTGATTGAGTTCAGTAGTTCCTCATAGAAAATTATTGACTCTAGAGATATGGTAATATGGAGAAGACAAAATTGTTTGAAGCACGCACAGAACCGGAAGCGCCCCTTGTTTCAAAGAGAGGAGGACGGGTTATTCACATTTAATTTGATGGTCAGAGGCGAATTGAAAGCTAAGCAGTGGTAATTAAGACCCCCCGGGGAAAATAGGGATGTCTCCTACGTTACCCATAATATGTGGAAGTATCGACGTAATTTCATAGAGTCATTCGATCTGAATGCTACATGAAGAACATAAGCCAGATGACGGAACGCGGAGACCTAGGATGTAGAAGATCATAACATGAGCGATTCGGCAGATTTGGATTCCTTTCCTATATATCCACTCATGTGGTACTTCATCATACGATTCATATAAGATCCATCTGTCTAGAGATCGTCATATACATCTAGAAAGCTGTATGCTTTGGAAGAAGCTTGTACAGTTTGGGAAGGGGTTTTTTGAGAGAAAAGAAGAATCTACTTCAACCGATATGCCCTTAGGCACGGCCATACATAACATAGAAATCACACGTGGAAGGGGTGGGCAATTAGCTAGAGCAGCAGGTGCTGTAGCGAAACTGATTGCAAAAGAGGGTAAATCGGCCACTTTAAGATTACCATCTGGGGAGGTCCGTTTGGTATCCCAAAATTGCTTAGCAACAGTCGGACAAGTGGGTAATGTTGGGGTGAACCAAAAAAGTTTGGGTAGAGCCGGATCTAAGTGTTGGCTAGGTAAACGCCCCGTAGTAAGAGGGGTAGTTATGAACCCTGTGGACCACCCCCATGGGGGCGGTGAAGGGAAAGCCCCCATTGGTAGAAAAAAACCCACAACCCCTTGGGGTTATCCTGCGCTTGGAAGAAGAACTAGGAAAAGGAAAAAATATAGTGATAGTTTTATTCTTCGTCGCCGTAAGTAAATACGTAACTAGGAATATGGAAAATTGCATTTTTGGAATTTGCAATAATGCGATGGGCGAACGACGGGAATTGAACCCGCGCATGGTGGATTCACAATCCACTGCCTTGATCCACTTGGCTACATCCGCCCCTTATCCAGCTAAAGGATTTTTCTCTTTTTTCCATTCATCATTATTCTATTTATTCTGACCTCCATACTTCGATCGAGATATTGGACATAGAATGCCACTCTTTAAAATGGAAAAAAGGAGTAATCAGCTGTGACACGAAAAAAAACGAATCCTTTTGTAGCTCATCATTTATTGGCAAAAATCGAAAAGGTCAATATGAAGGAGGAGAAAGAAACAATAGTAACGTGGTCCCGGGCATCTAGCATTCTACCCGCAATGGTTGGCCATACAATCGCGATTCATAATGGAAAGGAACATATACCTATTTACATAACAAATCCTATGGTAGGTCGCAAATTGGGGGAATTCGTGCCTACTCGGCATTTCACGAGTTATGAAAGTGCAAGAAAAGATACTAAATCTCGTCGTTAACTGAATTCAGAATAGAAAGATTCAAAATAAAAAAAACAAAGGTAGGCGGGGAATAACCTTATTTATGACAAGTTTCAAACTGGTAAAGTATACCCCTAGGATAAAGAAGAAGAAGAGTGGGCTAAGGAAACTCGCAAGGAAAGTTCCAACCGATCGTCTACTTAAGTTCGAACGGGTTTTCAAAGCACAAAAACGCATCCATATGTCTGTTTTCAAAGCACAAAGAGTTCTTGATGAGATTCGCTGGCGTTACTACGAGGAAACTGTTATGATACTGAACCTCATGCCTTATCGAGCATCTTATCCCATCCTAAAGTTGGTTTATTCGGCAGCAGCAAATGCTACTCATTATAGGGATTTCGACAAAGCGAATTTATTCATCACTAAAGCCGAAGTCAGTAGGAGTACTATCATGAAAAAATTAAGACCTCGAGCTCGAGGACGTAGTTCTCCCATAAAAAAAACCATGTGTCATATAACAATTGTACTAAATATAGTAAAGAAATCTAAAAAATCTTTAGATCCATCTTAGATTTCGATTCCCAGTAAAAAAAAAATAGAATAGAAAAATATGGGACAAAAAATAAATCCACTCGGTTTCAGACTTGGTACAACCCAAAATCACCATTCCTTTTGGTTCGCACAACCAAAAAATTATTCTGAAGGTCTACAGGAAGATAAAAAAATACGGAATTGTATCAAGAACTATATACAAAAGAATAGGAAAAAAGGCTCGAATAGAAAAATAGAATCAGACTCAAGTTCCGAAGTAATTACACATAATAGAAAAATGGACTCAGGCTCAAGTTCTGAAGTAATTACACGTATAGAAATTCAAAAAGAAATCGATACGATCCACGTCATAATCCATATTGGATTCCCCAATTTATTAAAGAAAAAAGGAGCAATCGAAGAATTAGAGAAAGATCTACAAAAGGAAGTTAATTCTGTAAACCAGAGACTTAATATTGCTATTGAAAAAGTTAAAGAACCTTATAGACAACCTAACATTCTTGCAGAATATATAGCTTTCCAATTAAAAAATAGAGTTTCATTCCGAAAGGCAATGAAAAAAGCCATTGAATTAACTAAAAAAGCAGATATAAGGGGGGTAAAAGTAAAAATTGCAGGTCGTCTCGCAGGGAAAGAAATTGCACGTGCCGAATGCATCAAAAAGGGTAGACTTCCCCTCCAAACAATTCGCGCTAAAATTGATTATTGCTGCTATCCAATTCGAACTATCTATGGAGTATTAGGTGTAAAAATTTGGATATTCGTAGACGAAGAATAACTAGCCTTGTCTTCCCATTCTGTTCAGTGATAGAATAAAAAATGACAAGAGCCTTATTTTTCCTGAAATCCCTGAAAAAAAAAGAAGAAATTCTACCTCTTTCTATAAGATTTAATGAAAATTGATAAATCTTTTAATATAATTGCTATGCTTAGTGTGTGACTCGTTAGTTTTTTCTTTAGAGTCAAAAATGGAGATTCAAAAAAAATTGACTGAACCCTACTCTAAATAGAAAAAGAAAAAACTTAGTAATTATAGAAAATTAACTAATAACCAACCTATTGCTTCGTATTGTCGAGATCCTAACTAAGAAACAGTCACTATATGAATAAATACATCTATCATAAATGAGTAGATCTATCATATAGTTGTAGCAACTGCAATTTATTCTCTAAAAAAGAAAACGGATTCTAGGTTGTGAAGCAAAACTAAAGGGATGTGGATAAAAGGAGGGATGATAGAAAGAAGGAAGAAGAATAAGAAAGATATAGGATTCCAATATGTATGGTCTATGAGTTACATCATAAAAGGCAATGTGATAAAGCATCAATATAATAAAAATAACAGAGAATTCGAAATCGTAACTTGAAACAAAAAATAGAAATTTTAAGCAATAATAAAATAAAGAGCGGCCCGGGTTAATAAAACTGAGAAAATTGACTCGGAAAGAAATTTTTGGAAAGCTCCATTGTGGGATTCAGACCTAACCATTAAAGGAGAAGTAGTGGGAACGACAGAACCTATGACTGCATAGGATTTTATTGAAAAGAATCCTAAGACTTCATTGGGTGGGATGGCGGAACAAACCAAAAAAATTGCCTTATTTGGTAAGGTTATAAATTAACAAATAAGACAGGAAAGAGTAAATATTCGCCCGCGAAATCTTTATTGAATTAGAATACTTTCCCGCGATTCAATAAGAGTCAAAATAAGGAGATTTTTTTTTTAAGAAAGATTACATTATCTATAAATATAGAATATAGATAAATAGACACACACATCTAGATATATTCTAGATCTTCTTTCTTGACTATATATTTTTCTATTTGAACAAATTCAATATTAAAAAAACCCTAACTTTTTCTATTATCTATTAATGTGCATCTATCCATAATATTCCAAAATATTATGGAATTAGAGAAATTTGCACGCTTTCTCATTTCATTCGCGAGGAGCTGGATGAGAAGAAACTCTCATGTCCAGTTTTGCAGTAGAGATGGAACTAAGAAGGAACCATCGACTATAACCCCAAAAGAACCAGATTTCGTAAACAACATAGAGGAAGAATGAAGGGAAAATCCTGCCGAGGCAATCGTATTTGTTTTGGTAGATATGCTCTGCAAGCACTTGAACCCGCTTGGATCACGTCGAGACAGATAGAAGCAGGACGAAGAGCAATGACACGATATGCACGTCGTGGTGGAAAAATATGGGTACGTATATTTCCCGACAAACCGGTTACACTAAGACCCACGGAAACACGTATGGGCTCAGGAAAGGGATCCCCCGAATATTGGGTAGCCGTTGTTAAACCAGGTCGAATACTTTATGAAATGGGCGGAGTATCCGAAACTGTAGCTAGAGCAGCTATCTCCATAGCTGCCAGTAAAATGCCCATACGAAGTCAATTTCTTCGATTAGAGATATAGCATCCAAAAAAAGGAGTATTGAAGATAAAAAAAACCAGGTTTTTTTTTTCTGGAAGGACAATATTTCTTTCATCCTTTTGCATAGAAATAACAAATTGAAATCAAAATAATATGATTCAACCTCAGACCCTTTTAAATGTAGCAGATAACAGTGGAGCTCGAAAATTGATGTGTATTCGAGTCATAGGAGCTGCTAGTAATCAGCGATATGCTCGTATTGGTGATGTTATTGTTGCTGTAATCAAAGACGCAGTGCCCCAAATGCCTCTAGAAAGATCCGAAGTAATTCGAGCTGTAATTGTACGTACATGTAAAGAGTTCAAATGCGAAGACGGTATAATAATACGCTATGATGACAATGCAGCGGTTATCATTGATCAAAAAGGAAATCCAAAAGGAACTCGAGTTTTTGGCGCGATCGCCGAGGAATTGAGAGAATTGAATTTTACTAAAATAGTTTCATTAGCTCCTGAAGTATTATAAATACTAGTAGGCGAGATATAGATCAAAGAAAAAATTAGTAGATTATGTCTCACGTATATGCTTTAAAATCCAAAAGTCAAAGAAAAAAAAAGAAAACATGTTGATTATAGAAAAATTAGGAGGAACCTAGAATTAGAGTCTTATGGGCAAGGACACTATTGCTGATTTACTAACCTCTATAAGAAACGCGGACATGAATAAAAAAGGAACAGTTCGAGTAGTATCTACAAATATTACCGAAAACATTGTTAAAATACTTCTACGAGAGGGTTTTATTGAAAGTGTTCGGAAACATCAGGAAAGTAACAGATATTTCTTGGTTTCAACTTTGCGACATCAAAAGAGAAAGACTAGAAAAGGAATATATAGAACTAGAACCTTTTTAAAGCGTATCAGCCGACCCGGCTTACGAATTTATGCCAACTATCAAGGAATTCCTAAAGTTTTGGGCGGAATGGGAATTGCTATTCTTTCTACTTCTCGAGGTATAATGACAGATCGAGAAGCTCGACTAAACAGAATTGGGGGAGAAGTCTTATGTTATATATGGTAATCGCCCCTCCTATAGTACTCGAATTCTATCTCGAACTTCCTATTTTTCAAATAAAAATACAACGTTTTTTTTTATTTGAAAATCAAAATAGAAAAATAGGAGAAAAAAAAATATGACAGAAAAAAAAAATAGGAGAGAAAAAAAAAACCCGAGAGAAGCAAAAGTCACTTTCGAAGGTTTAGTTACGGAAGCCCTACCCAACGGAATGTTCCGCGTTCGCCTAGAGAATGACACCATCATCCTGGGCTATATTTCAGGAAAGATCCGGTCTAGTTCTATACGAATACTGATGGGGGATAGGGTCAAAATTGAAGTAAGTCGTTATGATTCAAGCAAAGGACGTATAATTTATAGACTTCCCCATAAGGATTCGAAGCGTACCGAAGACTCGAAGGATACCGAAGATTTGAAGGATACCGAAGATTTGAAGGATACCAAAGATTCAAAGGATTAGGTTTTTCTTTTTTCTAGGGTAATAAATTCAAAGTTCCAAAATTCAAGCGAAGAGACTTATTTTTTCCCAAAGATTAGATTCATAGTTTAAGAAAGGAATACGGAAATATGAAAATAAGAGCTTCCGTTCGTAAAATTTGTACAAAATGTCGACTGATTCGTAGGCGTGGACGAATTAGAGTCATTTGTTCCAATCCGAAGCATAAACAAAGGCAGGGGTAATCTTTCGAAAAAGAACTTTACTTTCTAAAAAGTAAAAAAAAGTAAAAAAAGTACCCGCGGAAACGTCCAAATTCCAAATAAAATAATTAATAATTAAAGTAAAGGATATATTTTACCCTGAAACGGATATCTTTGTATCTTTTTTTCTTTTTGTTATTTCTAACTCATATTTATGAGATAATAAAATATGACAAAAGCTATACCAAAAATTGGTTCACGTAGGAGAGTGCGTATTGGTTTGCGTAGGAATGCGCGTTTTAGTTTACGGAAAAGTGCACGTAGAATAACAAAAGGAGTTATTCATGTTCAAGCTAGTTTCAACAATACCATTATAACTGTTACAGACCCGCAAGGTCGGGTGGTTTTCTGGTCCTCCGCGGGTACTTGTGGATTCAAAAGCTCAAGAAAAGCATCACCCTATGCTGGTCAAAGAACAGCAGTAGATGCTATTCGTACAGTGGGTTTGCAACGAGCAGAAGTTATGGTAAAGGGTGCTGGTAGTGGAAGAGATGCCGCATTACGAGCCATTGCTAAAAGTGGTGTACGATTAAGTTGTATACGCGATGTAACACCTATGCCGCATAATGGATGTCGACCTCCTAAAAAAAGACGTCTGTAAAAGAATTAAAACGCTTTCAAGAGAAATAAACGATTCAATGATCAAATAATAATACTAGTCTATTATGGTTCGAGAGGAGGTAGCAGGATCCACTCAAACACTACAGTGGAAGTGTGTTGAATCAAGAGTAGATAGTAAGCGTCTTTATTATGGTCGTTTCATTTTGTCCCCGCTTAGAAAAGGTCAAGCGGATACCGTCGGTATTGCCTTGCGAAGAGCTTTACTTGGAGAAATAGAAGGAACATGTATCACACGTGCAAAATTTGGGAGCGTGCCACACGAATATTCTACAATAGCTGGTATTGAAGAATCCGTACAAGAAATTTTACTAAATTTGAAAGAAATTGTATTGAGAAGTAATCTCTATGGAGTTAGAGACGCATCAATTTGCGTCAAAGGTCCTAGATACATAACTGCTCAAGATATCATCTTACCACCTTCCGTAGAGATCGTTGATACGGCACAACCTATAGCTAACTTGACAGAGCCCATTGATTTCTGTATTGAGTTACAGATCAAGAGAGATCGCGGATATCACACGGAACTCAGAAAGAACTCTCAAGATGGAAGTTATCCCATAGATGCTGTATCCATGCCTGTTCGAAATGTGAATTATAGTATTTTTTCTTGTGGGAATGGAAATGAAAAACACGAGATACTTTTTCTAGAAATATGGACGAATGGAAGTTTAACCCCTAAGGAAGCGCTTTATGAGGCTTCTCGTAATTTGATTGATTTATTTCTTCCTTTTCTACACGCGGAGGAAGAGGGCACTAGTTTCGAAGAAAATAAAAACAGGTTTACTCCACCCCTTTTAACCTTTCAAAAAAGATTAACTAATCTAAAGAAAAACAAAAAAGGAATTCCATTGAATTGTATTTTTATTGATCAATTAGAATTGCCTTCTAGAACGTATAATTGTCTCAAAAGGGCCAATATACATACACTATTGGACCTTTTGAGTAAGACTGAAGAAGATCTTATGAGAATTGACAGTTTTCGTATGGAAGATGGAAAACAGATATGGGACACTCTAGAGAAGCATCTCCCAATCGATTTACCTAAGAATAAGTTCTCGTTTTAAATCCATTGCAATTTTTTCCTCTTCTTCTTTTTCGAGTTAGAATAAAAAGAAAAAAGAAAACAATTTTGCATCTTTGGCACAATCTATATTTTCGCGAAATGGATCATAATAAAATGGATTTTAGGTATCTAGGAAATAGTTACTTCCAAGTGAATCTTCCCTAGATACCTATGCACGGTACTTCACGGTTGAATGAATCAACCTGAAAAATCCCTAAAAAAGACCTAAAGTTAAGGATTTTTCAATGGGTAATGTTGCTCCAATACCTAACCAAAGAGCTACTGCAGTACCGATTAAAAAAACGGTCGTAGCTACTGGGCGACGAAATGGATTTTGGAATTTATTGACATTCTCTAGAAAGGGTACTGTCAATAAGCCCGTTGGCACAGAAACCATTAAGAGAACGCCCAATAACTTATTGGGTACTGTACGGAGTATTTGAAAGACGGGAAAGAAGTACCACTCGGGTAATATTTCCAGAGGAGTTGCAAACGGATCCGCCGGTTCACCAATCATTGACGGCTCGAGAACCGCTAAACCTACATTACATGCAATAGTACCTAGAATTACTACTGGAAAAATATATAAAAGATCGTTGGGCCACGCGGGTTCCCCGTAATAATTATGTCCCATCCCTTTAGCTAATTTTGCTCTTAATACAGGATCATTTAAGTCAGGTTTCTTTGTTATTGGGATAGGTGAATTCTTTAGGATCCATCCCCCAAAGGAACCGGACATGAGAATTTTTCATCATCCGGCTCGAGCAAGAATGAAAGAAAAAAGACCGTGGAAGATCCATAATAGAATAAGGTATATAATGACTCAATGACTCTAGGTAAGAAAAGCTTTATCAGATTCTCTTTTCCGAAGTTGCACCTACAACTACTTATTGAAAAGAATCTTATTCTTATGGGTAAATGCTCAATATCCAAGTTGGCTTGCAAATTTGATCATGATCAATTGCTTTGTGGATTGTCTCATGTCTCTTGATTAGTTGGTGTTTATCCCCTCAATATCGCAAGTTTCTTACGTCCAAACAAAGTATTTACTTGTTACTAATAAAAAATCAAAAAGTCTAGCCTACGTTCTTCTTTAGATACCTTCTTTTACTCCGATAGTATTGCGGATCGCAATCGATGCAAAGAAAATGAATGCATTTCCATACTATAATAAAAAAAGTAAGTGTAATAAATAGAGAATTGGATCATGTCACATGACTTATTCTATTTCTACTCTATGGGATCTTACGGAGCCTGTTCATGGATGACATGGTTGGGGTATAATCATAGAAAATATTCTCCTCAAGTGAACCAGCCTATCCTTCCTAGATAGGGGACTTACGTGTTGATTGGATGCGGAGACACCTTTGGTTGTGAATTCTAATGTGGCAGATCCAATTCTTTATCTGCATGGCCAAATCAATAATTCAAGTCACACACTCCCATAATCCGCCTTATTTTCTTTCATAAAATGAACTTCAACTATTTGTATCAAAATACTTCGGAGTTGAAGAAAAGTATCCAAATGACATGTCTTATTTTACAATAACCCATGTTTGTAGCAATGAAATACCACAACCTACCCGATATGATATATGAAAATTAGAATTATCTTTCTCTATGATATGGCTTCCCTATAAAGGACCCGAAATACCTTGCTTACGTATCATTGGAAAGTGCATTAACATAAATACGGCAGTAAGCAGAGGCAGTACAAAGGTATGTAAACTATAAAAACGAGTCAAAGTGGATTGGCCCACACTAGCACTTCCACGTAATAACTCCACTAAAGGCGATCCTATTACCGGAATCGCTTCAGGTACACCTGTCACAATTTTGACTGCCCAATAACCAATTTGATCCCAAGGCAAAGAATAACCAGTTACACCAAACGATGCAGTCAATACACCCAAAACCACACCTGTCACCCAAGTTAATTCGCGGGGTTTTTTAAATCCACCTGTGAGATACACACGAAATACGTGCAGGATCATCATTAGAACCATCATACTTGCTGACCATCGATGAACTGATCGGATTAACCAACCAAAGTTGGCCTCGGTCATTATGTATTGAACCGAGGAAAAAGCCTCTGTAACGGTTGGGCGGTAGTAAAAAGTCATAGCAAAACCGGTAGCGACTTGTACTAGAAAACAAGTAAGTGTAATTCCCCCTAAACAATAAAATATGTTGACATGAGGAGGAACATATTTACTAGTTATATCATCCGCAATTGCCTGAATCTCAAGACGTTCCTCAAACCAATCATATACTTTATTGAGATAGGTAACTAACCCGAGTCCCCCTCCGAGAACCGTATATGAAAATTTCATCTCGTACGGCTCAAGCAGAAACACACAAATTTTCAACGGATATTAGAAAAAAAAAAGGTTCAAAACTTCATCAGCCACTGGATTGGGTCGATTTGCCTTGAAGATATGAAATAAGAAAAATCCAGAACTTATTCTTTGTGATGATAATGCCAAAAAATCTCAAGTTGGCTCATCTGTCTTTCTTTCTTTCCCTTATGTTGGTCATTAGAGGCTTCTTGACTTTTCTCTTCCCTATTTTGGATTTCTTTTTTTTTTTTTTGCGTAATGCAGATTTACTCTTGTTTTACTAGTAAATAAATAAAGCAAAAATTCTAGTAGTTTTCTGATAGAAATTATCTTGTTGCGATCCTATGAATCAGTTCAATTAAAACCTTAGATTCATACTAGAGCCACGATGATTGAGTCTCAAGCTAACCAAAAGGCAAGGGTTCTTCGAATAAGAACCGCTTGATGATCATTTATTGAATCCGTGTAATAACTCGACAAAATCGAGAGAAAAAAAAGTTGTCTTTTGGGCAAACAAAATTGGAAGGAAGAAAATTTCTTTTTTTATTAAAAACTACTTGAATTTTTTGCAGTCTGGTTGCGAGGTCTGAATAGTGAGTATGAATCATAGTTCCATTTTTTTTCTTGATCCACTCTATCTATTTCGTGTTCCAGATACTAGAATAAAAAATATCCGACGAATTAGAATCATCTTGATAGAGATAACAGGCCCTTTCTATGTATTATCAATAGGATCCATTCTAACAAGTCACACACTCATATTCCAGAGATACCAAAACAAAAAAATTCCACGGTCGAACTACCAGAATGTCTAGAAATGTATAGCTTAAAGTAGAAAGGCTTTTTTGGATGGAAAAACAATGACTTCGTAGTTTTAGTTAGTAGAAACCTAATTCATTAAAATTCCGTCCAGTAAAACAGAAGAATTATAAATTTCTAAAATGATAGATAGGAATATCGCGAATAAAGCCATTGCGACCCCCATAAAAGGAGTAGTCCCCCAACCCGGAGCTACTTTCCCATATTCCGAATTCAAGGGTTTCAATAAACTACCTACGCGAGTTCGTCTTGGCCCAGGTCTAGAACTATCTTCAACGGTTTGTGTAGCCATAAATTCTATTTAATCATTGGTGTTGACTTTGTATACTATTCCGTTGTAGTTGTAAATACAAGATCTTTTCGTAGATCCATTGTAATCTTGAAATTCTATAAAAATGGAAACAGCAACTTTAGTCGCCATCTCCATATCTGGTTTACTTGTAAGCTTTACTGGGTATGCCTTATATACCGCGTTTGGGCAACCCTCTCAACAATTAAGAGATCCATTCGAAGAACACGGGGACTAATTGAAGTAAGAAGTCTCCCCATCTGGGAGACTTCTTACTTCAATGAAATTATTTCATTTTTTTAGTCGGAACCTTAGGTGGTTCTCGGAAGAAGATAGCGAAAAAAATTATCCCTAAAGTCGAAACTAAAAGGAACGTATAAACCAATGCTTCCATAGATTCGATCGTGGTTTATTTACAATTATAACTTCCACACCTATTCATTTGTCATTTGGGATCTTTTCCCATATAAAGATAAAGAAAGAAAAAGAGTCAAAGAAAGGATGGGAGATGTTTCCCATGTCAAATCAAAAAAGAGAGATGAAAGATACCATAGCAATGTGGTATCAGACTGCTTGTCTCCTTGTAGTTGGATCTCCAACTTTTTGGAATGTTCCAAATTCCACTTGAGCATCCAAGTCTGGATCAATACCAGCAAAAACATCTCGGAACAAGGTTCTAGCGCCATGCCAAATGTGTCCGAAAAAGAAGAGCAAAGCAAAGGTAGCATGACCAAAAGTGAACCAACCCCTTGGACTGCTGCGAAAAACACCATCCGATTTCAAAGTAGCCCGATCTAATTCAAAAATTTCCCCTAATTGGGAACGCCTCGCATATTTTTTTACAGTAGCAGGATCAGAATAACTTACTCCATTAAGTTCGCCACCATAGAACTCCACCGTTACACCTACTTGTTCAACACTATATTTGGATTCTGCTCTTCTAAAAGGAACGTCCGCTCTCACAATTCCCTCTTCATCTACCAAAACAACCGGAAATGTTTCAAAAAAAGTAGGCATACGGCGTACAAAAAGCTCGCGTCCTTCTTTATCTCTAAAGACGGGATGTCCTAACCATCCAACAGCTATTCCATCCCCGTTGTCCATTGAGCCTGCTCTGAATAATCCCCCCTTTGCCGGATTATTACCAATATAATCATAAAAGGCTAATTTTTCGGGAATTTTAGACCAAGCTTCTGATAAACTAAGATTTTCGGCTAACCCATCGCTAACTCTTCGATATATTTCTTGCTGAAAGTATCCCTGATCCCACTGATAACGAGTAGGCCCAAATAATTCGATTGGGGTAGTTGCTGACCCATACCACATAGTTCCGGCAACTACGAAAGCTGCAAAAAAAACAGCAGCGATACTACTGGAAAGTACAGTTTCAATATTGCCCATACGTAATCCTTTGTATAGACGTTGAGGCGGACGGACACTAAGATGGAATAGGCCCGCTAATATGCCCAATGTACCCGCAGCAATATGATGAGAAGCTATTCCCCCCGGAACAAAAGGATCAAAACCTTCTACACCCCACGCTGGATTTACAGCTTGTACTTTTCCAGTTAGTCCATAAGGATCGGACACCCATATCCCAGGACCATACAAACCCGTTACATGAAATGCGCCAAAGCCAAAGCAAGCCACCCCTGCAAGAAATAAATGAATTCCAAAGATCTTGGGCAAATCCAAAGAGGGTTTTCCTGTCCGCTCATCACAGAATATTTCTAGGTCCCAATATACCCAATGCCAGATAGCTGCCAAGAAACACAAGCCAGAAAACACAATATGCGCACCTGCCACACCTTCATAACTCCAAATACCCGGATTCGTTACAGTTCCTCCTGAAATACTCCAACCACCCCACGAATTGGTTATTCCTAAACGAGTCATGAAGGGAATGACGAACATACCTTGTCTCCACATTGGATCCAGAACAGGATCAGAGGGATCAAAAACCGCTAATTCATATAAAGCCATCGAGCCGGCCCAACCAGAAACTAAAGCTGTGTGCATTATATGCACCGAAAGCAATCGACCCGGATCATTCAATACAACAGTATGAACACGATACCAAGGCAAACCCATGGAAATACCCCTTTAGCAAAGAAAAATAGACACGATGTCGCTTTATTTTATCGCATTGGAAAAGACTATCCATATCCTATGTACCTAACCCCTCTAGGGGATTCTGTGTCAGAAAGCGTGAATATTTATTTCATTCCATTAAAAATAAGAAGCCAATTATGTTCGTAAGAAGAAAGAGAAGCAGATCTATTCTATACTCGATAAGTGCCAATATGCAATGGGTAGCTTGGCCTATTTGGAAAAAACGAAGAATAGATCCCTATCCCTCTTTGTTTATCATTCCAATCACCGATTCCTTTTTCTTTATTCAATCTGTCTTACCTTCCTTATATGTATTATTTCAATCTACGTATTAATAGAATCTATAGTATTCATATAGAATAAGAAAAAAAAAATGAAGACAATAAACTGCGGATTCTTTCTTTCTCTTCCATTCTTACGTTTCCATATTAAAGTGTAGTTTTCTTACTTAAATTTAATAATATTAATCTAATATGCCCATTGGTGTTCCAAAAGTACCTTACCGGATTCCCGGAGATGAAGAAGCGACTTGGGTTGACTTATACAATGTTATGTATCGAGAAAGGACACTTTTTTTAGGTCAAGAGATTCGTTGCGAGATCACGAATCATATTACAGGTCTCATGGTATATCTCAGTATAGAAGATGAAACTCGCGATATTTTTTTGTTTATAAACTCCCCAGGCGGGTGGCTAATCTCAGGAATGGCGATTTTTGATACGATGCAAACGGTAACACCAGATATATATACAATATGCCTCGGAATAGCTGCGTCCATGGCATCCTTCATTCTGCTTGGAGGCGAACCCACCAAGCGTATAGCATTCCCTCACGCGAGGATTATGCTTCACCAACCTGCTAGTGCTTATTATCGGGCAAGGACACCAGAATTTTTACTAGAAGTGGAAGAGTTACACAAAGTTCGCGAAATGATCACAAGGGTTTATGCACTAAGAACAGGCAAGCCTTTTTGGGTTGTATCCGAAGACATGGAAAGGGATATTTTTATGTCAGCAGACGAAGCCAAAGCTTATGGACTTGTCGATATTGTAGGGGATGAAATGATTGACGAGCACTACGATACTGATCCAGTGTGGTTTCCAGAAATGTTTAAGGATTGGTAGTGGCCGGATTTCTTGTAAATTTATTTCAAACCTAAATTCAGGTTTTCTGCGATTTAATAGAAAATAGAAATACTTCATGATGATCAATCATCAGGTTAAGATCGATCTAAACCAATCCTTTTTTTTTTCTATATACATACGACATGCCAACGGTTAAACAACTTATTAGAAACGCAAGACAGCCAATACGAAATGCTAGAAAATCGCCCGCGCTTAAGGGATGTCCTCAGCGTCGAGGAACATGTGCTAGGGTGTATGTGCGACTCGTTCAGATCATGAGTTCAAACAAATAAGACAATTTTTGAAGTATCCATGATCGGTACCAATGAATAGGATAGAGCTTCTCTATCCTAGATTTCTATGGTATATGGAATTTCTGGTTTCCTTTGGTGCAAATCCAATCATCTAAATTGGAAATTAAGAAGCAATTCCCCCATTGGTAGAAAATGGTTATCCATTAAGCGGAGGAAATAGTAATAAAAAGAAAAAGGCTTATGCTCCTTTATCTTAAAAGAACGGACTAACAGGGTCAGCTACTTAGCCAACTTTCCTAATTAAATGCCGTCACTGTATGGATAACTCTTATTGTGAAAAGAGCTATTTACTCTATAATGGATAGGTAGAGCCAAAGAATGTGAACTATACAAGTTCACAATACCTTTTGATGAAATGAAAGAAAGGGCTCCGGTGTATAGAGAGGGCCTCACCGTTTAAAAGGGAACCATAGAAACGATGGAACCCACTATTTTTTTGAGTATCGTTAGAATTTGTTATTTCTATGCGAAATAACTGAAGAGAATAGAATAAAAAATCGTGGTTGGGAAGGTTACAGTAGCAAAAGCCATTGGAATTACTATTTTATATATCGGAATAATTCGTTTTGTTATTAATGGGAAAAAGGATGGCTAAAAGAAGAGAAATCATTAGTTATTCATTAAGGTTAATTTGATTCAATGACCAGAGTTCCGCGAGGATATATAGCTCGGAGACGACGAACAAAAATGCGTTCATTTGCCTCAAACTTTAGAGGGGCTCATTTAAGACTTAATCGAATGATTACTCAACAAGTAAGAAGAGCTTTTGTTTCCTCTCATCGAGATAGAGGCAGGCAAAAGAGGGATTTTCGTCGTTTGTGGATCACTCGGATAAACGCAGCAACGCGGATATATAAAGTATTCGATAGTTATAGTAAATTAATACACAATCTGTACAAGAAGGAATTGATTCTTAATCGTAAAATGCTTGCACAAGTAGCTGTATCAAATCCAAATAATCTTTACACGATTTCCAATAAAATAAAGATCCTCAATTAAATGGATAAAAAAGTAATATACAGGAATAATTAAAACCGAATTCCCGGAGAGGGAACTCCGGGAAGATACAATAAATTAAGATTAAGTGGTAGGAATCAACGAGCATGTTGCAATAAATAAAAAAACTATTTATTCTTCCCCATTTTTCTTTCTTATAACAAACACAAGAATCAAAACTGGATTACTTTCTTTATATAGGTCTGGCCCTTTCGAATAAAACATCAACAATCGGAACTTAAGTTCCGATTGTTGTTTCTTAAATTCTGGTTGGAGTTTCTTAAGTTTCGATTGGAATTGAACTTTTGCGTTAATTGAGGAATATGTCTATTCTTTCTGGGTCTAGGACCAGTAATTATTGAAATTGACTGGGCTTGAAATTGCTTCTCATTCTCATAGTTACGAAATGGTAAGAAAGATAAAATACGAGCCTGTTTTATAGCAAGAGTAATTAATCGTTGTTGTTTCAAGGTTAATCTATTTATTCGTCTCGATAATATTTTTCCTTGTTCACTAATAAATCGATTAATTAAACTCATGTTTCTATAATCAATTCGATCCCCCGGGCCAATCCGAGGACGCCTACGAAAAGGTTGTTTGGATTTACGAAAAGTTTGCTTGGATTTACGAAAAGTTTGCTTGGATTTATGAAAAGTTTGCTTGGATTTATGAAAAGTTTGCTTAGATTTATGAAAAGGTTGTTTAGATGTATACATGATTTATTCTTTATTTAAAAATTTGAAAAAAAAATGGATTTCTTTATTTTATTAATTTTGGATCCAGAAGAAGTAGTCTTTCTTTGGTCCATATATTATTTGATTCATATTATTATTTGATTCATATATAGTATATGAATACCCTCTATACATATGAAATAATATCTACCTGAAATCAAATGAATTGATTTGTATTTTGTATTCTATCTATGTTCTATATATTAAATCTGTTCTTTGGAAAGATCGAACACACGATGCTCCTATTTTTTTATTTCGTCATGAGTCGTATGCTTGCGACAATAACGACAAAATTTTTTTAATTCTAATTGTCCGGGTGTATTGTGGCGATTCTTTTGAGTACTATATCTAGAAATCCCCGTCGATTCCTCATTGGCACCTTTTCGAACACAACTGATACATTCCAAAATAACTCTGATTCTAACACCTTTCCCCTTGGCCATGAACCTCCTTTCTTTTTTGGATTGACTTAACTTAATTCTTCTACTTATTCTGTTATTCTTCTATTTGGAATCCCAAGAAGAAGAATAAAACCCATTCGAATAAAAAATTTTTAAAATTCTTAAATTAAGTAATAAAAAATAGAGAAATAATTAAAGAATACAATCCTTGTCGAATTAGCAAGGATTTTGCTTCGAAATCCTTTCATTTAAGTAGCCAGCCCAGCCTCTTTCTATGCTCTGATTTCTGAGGCCTGACTTAGCTTGGATACCGCTTTTGATTGAATTTCTGTTTTCCAAAATGGAATTTTCCGAATTTTTCATGACTCTGAGGTTCAACCCAATCCATCTTTTCTTTCTTTTTCCTTCCTATACTAAAAAAAAAAGGATTGAAAAAGGGCAAATTTGCGTCATGTCACGAAGAATTCCTCGCATAGCAATAACTAGAATTAAAAAAAAGGGAATGACAAAGCATCTGGGAATAAACGATTAATTTCTATCAATAAACCTGCTAAAGCCCCAAACCATAGAGTACTTAGCACGGGCGCTACAGAGAGATATGTTTTTATATCCCGCATTGAAAATCCTCCTTCCTTATTGGAATACATATATGATCAGATACTCTTGCCCAAGATCATTTGTATTTCTTTTGTTTAGGCGAAATTCCTAACTAAAAAAACAAAATCAATATTCTATATATAGAATGAACGGTATAGACGAGATTTTCCTACCCCTAAAAAAGAAAAAGATGACCCCTTCTTCCTATACATTACCAAGGAATAGTAATCTTTCTTTTATAGGTGAAATTAGATAGGATTTTAGATGTATACCATTCCTTGATTATATGAGACCAAAAAGAAGAAATGACAAGAAGGTTCTATATAGATAGAGAAAGAGAAGAAAATTACGATGTGGAAAACAAGACAGGAATTGTGTACAATGCCATTATACAACAATTTGGAAAAGGGATGTAGCGCAGCTTGGTAGCGCGTTTGTTTTGGGTACAAAATGTCACAGGTTCAAATCCTGTCATCCCTACCTATTACTTCTTTCTTCTTTATGGGCAGTAGCGAGGAGATCGATTAAAGTGGGTATAACTTGAATTTGTGGATACTATACGTACGTGAGACACGTTAGGAGTAGAAAAGGGTTTTCTTTTTGAATGAAAGCGCTCTTAGTTCAGTTCGGTAGAACGCGGGTCTCCAAAACCCGATGTCGTAGGTTCAAATCCTACAGAGCGTGATTCCATCTATCTTATGTCGAAGCAGAGTAAAATAACTTAACAAAACAAAGTTGAATTGCAACTCCAATTTGACCTCCTCTCTGGTCTGGAGGAGGTCAATCAAAAAAGAAATATTACTCAATCAAAGATCCAACTGATCCCCACGTCTGTATTGCAAATACGCAGTCACGAATAATCCCGCTAAAGTAATAGGAATTAGGCCTAAGACGATTCCAAATAGAAAAACTTCAATCATTTCGATTTGTTCGAGGGGATAAAAAAAAAGAGGTACGATCTATCCCTAAATAGTAGTCTAAATTATCCACGAATCTCAATGACCAAGAAAAGAATTGATAATTAGTGTGGAAAAGAGTCGTAGAATACCAGGAATCCAAAAGAAAGATTTTTATTTTCTGACTTATTCATTCAATTCATTTCAAATAAGACGTATCTTGTTCAAGCCAATAAATAGAGCTGGGGTTATAGTTAAAGCAGCCAGTAGAAAACCGAAATAACTAGTTATAGTAAGCATGAAAGGGTTAAATTCCATTTATTTTTTTACTACACTACATATGTTGGTAAAGCACTTACCTAAGTTATGGAAAATTCATAATTCATCGGTTATTTTAGATAATACTAAAAAACAAGATAGAGTGAGATACAGAAGTGTAAAAGAAAATTGATTCATCAGATGGGACATGAGTCTCTAATTCCGAATCAAGAGATTTGTTGTGGAATCTGTCAGTTCTTTAAAGTAATAATATTAAGAACTAGATCATCTAACCCCATTGAAAAATGAAATTGGATTTTCGGGAGAATTTTGGAATATAAGATAAATAAAGAATTGAAACAGTCGAATATTCCCCTATTCCTTCTTATTTTAACTGATTTTATTCCATATGGAATAAGAGGAGAAGAAAAGCATTCCACGATCCCCCGAGCAAGGAGCCCCTTAAAAAAAGGAAAGCTCTTCCTTGAATTTACTTTATTTTTATTCCTTTTTCGAACCCCAACCAAAGTTGATTCGAAGACGAGTCACTTCAATTATCCTTTTAAGTTCTATCTTCTGTCTTTCCCTATTTCATCTCGTAAAGTTCCACGCTTGCAGTTTAGTCAAGAAAGTTAGACCTAATCCAACAAACAAGGCAAGGATTGATTACGAATCTTGATTCTTCAAAGAATGTTTTCTTTCTCTCATAACAGATTATCCACTATTCGATTTTCTATTTATTAGATATTATATTATGCTAACCAATTAAATTCCTTAAAGGGAAAGGTTGGATTCGAAGAAAACTTTTAACTAAAAAGGGATAGATTTCGCATATACTTGTCCTTATATTGTGTCAGTATGAGAATATCTTTCCTAAATTATTTATCCAAACCTATTGATCATTAACTTGGATTTTCCCAAGATCTTGGCCGCTATTCCGAATTATTCTACTAATCCGAAGCCAATGAAAATAAGCAGGACCCCAAAAAATTGGGGGTTTTCTATTGATGCCTTGAATAACATATAGCTTACCTATAGACAAGGAACAAAGAAGAGAAAAAAAGAATTATGTTTCGGGACCAAGCAAAACTAGATTGCTGTGCC